ATCTTATCTAGACGAGTGAATAGATTGACCTTGAAACAACAACGATTAATTACTATTGCTATAAAACAAGCTCGTATTTTATCTTTGTTACCTTTTCTCAATAATGAGAAACAATTTGAAAGAATGGAGTCGACCGCTAGAACTACTGATCTTAGAACCAAAAAAAACTAGGCTTATTCTTTGTTCACTTCAATCAGAATTCCAATCCGAATTCAAACGCGGATTGGTGTTTTGTTTGACAAATCCGAGAATCCAGATTTTATTATCGTGTCGTAAGAAAAAAACGAATTGGAAAAAAAGATTTTTTATTGAACGTGCTCATTCATTTTGACTACTTTAGTTTAGCCCATTTTCTCGTAGTAATTTTGACTCCACCCTCCCGGAGTTCATTCTTCGGGAAACTCCATTTAAATTATTCCGGTGTATTCTTTCCAATCTACTTCTTTTCTGATTTCGTTAGAAATCATATAAAAACAATTCCTATTTGATATAGCTATTTGGGCCAGTATTTTACGATTAAGAAGTAACCGCCTCTTGTATAGATTATGTATTAATTTACTATAACTATGGGATACTCCCTTTTCTCGAATTACTGCGTTTATCCGAGTGATCCACAAACGACGAAAATTTCTCTTTTGCTTATCCCTATCCCGATGAGCCGAAACCAAAGCTCTTATTTTCTGTTGAGTAATAGTTCGAGTGAGTCTTGAATGAGACCCTCGAAAACTTGATGCAAATAAACGAATTTTTGTTCTACGTCTCCGGGCTATATATCCGCGTTTAATTCTGGTCATTGAATAAATAAAATTTTGACAAATAACTAATTGATTTCTTTTCTTTCAGTTATTCTTTTACCCGTCCTGGTCTATTAATAACCAAACGGATTTTTCCAATGTATAAAATACAAATTCCAATGGCCTTGGCTACTATAACCTTCCCGACCACGATTTTTTCTTTTTTAGGTATTTTACTGCGAAATAGAAAAGAAATAAGAAAGTTTCTTTTGCTATGTGTCAAAAAAATAGTCAATAAAAAAAAGAAATATAAATTAAATGGATAAAGAAATAGTGGGTTTCATCGTTTCTATGGTTACTTCTTAAACGGCGAGGTCTTCTCTATACACCGGAGCCTTTCATTTAATATTTCATCAATGTTATTGGTAACTTGTATAGTTCACACCACACTCTTTGACTCTACCCATAAATTATCCAGTAACAGGTCTTTCACAATGAGACCCACCTATACAGTAACGGTATTTAATTATGAAAGTTAGCTGGGTAGCTGACCTTCGTAGTCCGTTCTTGGCCGAGTGAGAACTTCATTTTTGTGTTTTTTGAATTTCAATAAGATTTTCCTTCGCTTAATGGATAACCATTTGCTACCAATGAAGAATTTTTTCTCATCTTAAATTCAGGTGATTGGATTTGCACCAACGGAAACCATAAACTTTATACACAATTTCTACACAATAGGGGGTTAATTTGCTTATTTTTAGATAGTGAATGGAGTTCCCCTTTCCATTCTATCCTATTCACCGGACCAATCATTCATACTGGAAGCGGTTTTCTTGCTTTGTTTGAACCAGCTCATGATCTAAACGAGTCGCACATACACCCTAGTACATGTTCCTCGGCGCTGAGGACATCCCCGAAGAGCGGGGGATTTCGTGACATTTCGAATGGGCTGTCTTGTATTTCTAATGAGTTGTTTAATAGTTGGCATGTTGAATCATATACATAATGGGCTGGTTTAGATTGATCCTAACCGGATGATTATGAATTTTATTTATTTAATAGTAAAAGTAAACTCGGAAAACTCGGAGATCAAATCTCAAATCGCGGATTTGCACAAAATCCATTTTTTTTCATTCAACTGCTACAAGATCAACAATTCCATAAGCTTGGGCTTCTGTTGCTGACATAAAAACGTCTCTTTCCATGTCTTCAGATACAACCCATAATGGTTTGCCCGTCCTTTGTACATAAACCCTTGTGAGGGTTTCGCGTAGTTTGAGCAGTTCTTCCGCTTCCAGGATAAATTCTCCCGTTTGTGCCTCATAAAAAGAACTGGCAGGTTGATGGATCATTACCCTGATGATAGAAGGTTTCTTTATCTGGTGTGATGAAAGGAACAGAAAAGAAAGATAAAGAATAATAGGAAAAAAGATAGAATTGAACAACCGTACGGGCATCATCTTTTGTGCATTGCATACGGCTCTACAATAAATACTTTACCATTCAAGAAAGATAAAAATAGAATCTATCAGCCCCAGATGGGTAAATGTCAAATTGCCACCCTTCCTTTCGGAGGAATTAAAAAATACTATGATGGCTCCGTTGCTTTCTATTTTAAAATAGATTCTTTTTTTTGTCTTTGATTCAGCAATCCCAAAGTTTCTTTTTGATCCAACCAAAAAAGGAAAAAATTTGGTTTTTTTCGCACTCTTTTTTTATAACTTAAATATTGTTAAGAGCCTTTCGGTGTGAAAACAAACAAGTTTGTGACGCGGAATTGGACTTCCGATAGATAACAGAAAATCGGAAATATCTTTTATCTCATACTACTCTCTCGATACATAATTGAATCTTTTGAAAAAACAATACAAAATCTTTTCATATCGAATTCGAAGTGCCATGCTATTATTACTTAATATTCATATGGCGAAGGCATAGTTTTCTTTTTTCTCTCAAATAAAAAAACCTCATTGGCGCCAAGCGTGAGGGAATGCTAGACGTTTGGTAATTTCTCCTCCAACCAGGATAAAAGATCCCATTGACGCGGCCAATCCCATACATATTGTATGGACCTCTGGTCGCACAAATTGCATAGTATCATAAATAGCTACTCCAGGTATTACCCACCCGCCGGGAGAGTTTATAAACAAATACAGGTCTTTGGTATCATCCTCGATACTGAGATATACCATAAGGCCAATAAGTTGATTTGAGATCTCGCTATCAACTTCTTGGCCTAAAAAAAGTAATCTTTCTCGATAAAGTCGGTTGAGTAGGGTAAAATTGTATCCCTTAGGAACCGTACATGCACCTTTTGATGCATACGGTTCAAAAAAATTGCGAAAAAAAAAGAATCAATGTATAGATTCCAGTCCTCCTTCTCTTTTCCTATTCTTTTTCATAGTCGTTTTTTTCTAACTTTTAACGAAGGGGCTTTTTCTTCGATTTTTCAATAAAGTCTTTATAATAATAGAAAAAAGTCAATAAACTTATCGAATTCACTTCTCCTTGATGTATTGTTTCATCGAGATTCAATCCAAATCACGATGGTATATTCTTGTTCTTGCATGGGTCTATTTCATATTTTTAGGTTTATGTTCTACTCCGGGTAAAGATCCGCCCGATTTTGATTTGCACATATAGGACAAATCTTCCCATCACCATTTCTTTTTGTTATGACTCTACAAATAACAAATAGGAATCATTTATGATACACGTATATATCATAGATATAGTACCGATTGGGTTTTTGTAAACGGAGCCTGGATACTTCATTTTTTGAGTCCAACCAAAGCCAACCATAAATTATCCTACTTGATAATAGTACTATGAATTCCCCCAAACAATGCACCTAATTGCACTTCACGCTCCAATTTTTGGATGATTCAATTTCTCTTTCTTGGGCGAAACGGAGGGTATCTCGATCGGGAGAGAGAACGGGGAAATCCCATATGACCCAGTATATCTGACAAGTCGCACTATACGTCAACCCAAGATGCATCTTCCTCTCCAGGACTTCGGAAAGGTACTTTTGGAACACCAATAGGCATGAATTAAAAGAAAAAAGAACTAAATACTATATTTCACTTTGATGTGGAAACGTAACAATATGGTTTTATTGTCTTTATAATATCGGCTTTATCATATTTATTTTATCCATAGATTAGAAAAATTCAGAAAGAAAGACAAAATAAATAAAGGAAAATTTTTACGAATAGGTCCTTTTAATGATAAATAAGGGTGGGCGCATTTACTCATAGAAAATGGTATCAATCCACCATTGCGTATTGGTACTTATCGAGTATAGAATAAATCTGCTTCTCTTTGTTGTTACGAACAGAATTCTTCCATTATTACGAACAGAATAGAATATAGACTAAATAACCCTTGTTGGCTTAGGAAATAATCCAATGAACAAGGGAGATAGTCTATAGTCTTTTCCAATGCAATAAAGTTACGTAGTGTCCATTTTTCTTTGATAAAGGGGTATTTTCCATGGGTTTGCCTTGGTATCGTGTTCATACCGTTGTATTGAATGATCCCGGCCGGTTGCTTTCCGTTCATATAATGCATACAGCTCTGGTTGCTGGTTGGGCGGGCTCGATGGCTCTGTATGAATTAGCAGTTTTTGATCCTTCTGACCCTGTTCTTGATCCAATGTGGAGACAGGGTATGTTCGTTATACCCTTCATGACTCGTTTAGGAATAACCAATTCATGGGGAGGTTGGAGTATCACAGGAGGGACTGTAACGAATCCGGGTATTTGGAGTTACGAAGGTGTAGCTGGGGCACATATTGTGTTTTCTGGCTTATGCTTTTTGGCAGCTATCTGGCATTGGGTCTATTGGGATCTAGAAATCTTTTCTGATGAACGTACAGGAAAACCCTCTTTGGATTTGCCCAAGATCTTTGGAATTCATTTATTTCTCTCCGGGGTGGCTTGCTTTGGTTTTGGTGCATTTCATGTAACAGGCCTCTACGGTCCTGGAATATGGGTGTCTGATCCTTATGGACTAACGGGAAAAGTACAACCTGTAAATCCGTCGTGGGGCGTGGAAGGTTTTGATCCTTTTGTTCCGGGAGGAATAGCTTCTCATCATATTGCAGCAGGTACATTGGGCATATTAGCGGGTCTATTCCATCTTAGCGTTCGACCGCCGCAACGTCTATACAAAGGATTACGTATGGGAAATATTGAAACCGTACTCTCCAGTAGTATCGCGGCTGTCTTTTTTGCAGCTTTTGTTGTTGCTGGAACTATGTGG